TTAGAAATCAAGTTATTGAATATTTGGAATAAATCACGAAATTCGAAACTCCCCGTTATCCAATAAAACCCTAAAATGCCTAATAATAAACCAAAATCACCAACACGATTAGTTACAAATGCTTTTTGACAAGCCTTTGCTGCAACAGGTCGTGTGAACCAAAATCCTATTAATAGATACGAACACATTCCAACCAATTCCCAAAAAATATAAATTTGTATCAAATTTGAACTAGTAACTAATCCCAACATGGAAGTACTGAAAAAACTCATATAAGCAAAAAATCTCAAGTATCCGTGATCATGAGACATATAATTATCACTATAAATAAGAACCATAATTCCAACAGTAGTGATTAATATTGACATAATAGAAGTAAGTGGATCGATCAAGTATCCGAATTCTAAAGAAAAATCATTATTGATAATCCAAGACCATACATATTGATAGACAGAACTGCTATTTATTTGCTGAATAGACAGATTGATAGAAAAAATCATGACTATACTTAACAATAAAACACTCTGAAAAGCCCACATACGACGAAGACTTTTTGTTGCCGTCGGGAAAAGAAGAAGCCCTAGCCCTATTAACATAGGAACTGGAAGTGGAAGAAAAGGTATTATCCACGCATATTGATATGTCTGTTCCATAAAAAAAATTTTTTATTCTTAATTAATTGTTTCCGATTCACCGGATCTTGCCTATTTCGAAAAAAGTCAATAAAAAATCAAGATATGCACTAACTTATTGAATCATTTTATATTACTGAGTCTTTTTAAAATCGTTCAAATATTCAAAAAAAAGAAGTTATAATTGGTCAACTAATATGACCAAGTGACATATAAAAACGAATACTTATAATAGTAAAATAAAAATAGAGCAAGGATCAAAATTTAAGCTAAAAAGAGTACTTTATCCTGATATGAATTATAGGATTAACTAAGGGCATCGGTCTAATGAAATAAAAACTCTTGATTTTAGTTAGTTTATTCCAACTCATTAACTAATTCATTATGGGATTGATTTTTTTCCATTTCAATCAAAACAATTTATTAGTAAAGTTCTTAGTAAAGTTTAGAAGATTATAGATCTAAAATGAATTTTTTTTATCGATAAAGAATAAAAAATGACTGAGATATTTTTTATGAAACCACGTATCCTTTAACAGATTTATTAATAGTCTCGTTCAAATTTTCAAATTGAAGGTGTATTGTTTTCTCAAGTTTGACTAAAAAAAGACTCAATTTTTTAATCAAAGTTTATAATCCTTTGAGGGATTTTATTCTATGTAAATAAAGTATAGAATGAGTAAAATAAGGTTCTTTTAGGTTCTTTATTGATTTTATTAAGTTTGATTTAATAGATTATAAAGAGATAACTTTGAGAGATAAACAACGAGAACTAAAAGTTCCAAACCAAAATGTTTGGTTTTACTAATAGCGTATGGAATCAAAATTTTGTTATTTTGAGTCATTTTTTATACAATTTTCACCGATCTTTGACATATCTAAATCTAAATTTCTTTTTTATGAAGAGAATCTTATTTAGACAAAAAAATCTTATTTAGACAAAAAATAGATATAGATAATGAATAAGAAAAAAGAATTCGTTTTGAACAATAGATGTCTTTCACATCCAACTATAACAACGAGTAACTTTTAAATGGCAGTTCCAAAAAAACGTACTTCGATATCAAAAAAGCGTATTCGTAAAAATATTTGGAAAAGGAAAGGATATGGGGCGTCGTTAAAAGCTTTGTCATTAGGTAAATCTCTTTCTACCGGTAATTCAAAAAGTTTTTTTGTACGACAAACAAATAAGTCCTAAAATATAAGTCCTAAAATATCGGAATAATCAGAATGGATTTTACTAAAAATCCAAAAAAAAGTCTCAGTAATTTTTTAATATCAAAGTTAATCTAAAATGAACAATTGGCAGTCCCTATTCTAATCAATATGAAATAGACCCTTCATTTTAGAAAAGAATTCTTCTGTTTTCGGAAAAAAAAAGAATCAAGAAAAAAATACAAAATTTTTTCTTGATTTTTAGTATATTTTCACTCAAATTTTGGTGGTGGGGAGTCTTCTTTTCCCCATCGACCTTTACAATTACAATAATGAAAAATTTTTGAATCACTTTCTGACTTCTTAATTTATTTATTACTTAATTTATCTTTTTTTATTTCTTAATTTATTTATTATATGTTAATTTATTTACTATATGGATATGGAATGTTTTCTATATATCGATATCTCCAATTTTCAGCCCAATCAATAAAAGAACTTAATTTTTGCAATATTTTGTACAAAAAATGTGTCAATTTGGAGTAATCTAAAATAGACATATTGAAAATTCATTGAAATTTTTATTTTTTGTTTCAAATTTATGAAATCAGATAAACCATAAAGAATGACAAAAAAATTAAATAAAAGTAAATAAAATGAAACTAATGAACCTTCAAATTGACTTTTGAACTCATTTTTTTATCAATTTGAAT